ACCTATCACAATAATATTTTTTTTATTGGGGCGATAGCTCTGAAAAGAAAGATTGCCTATCTTTTCTTTCATCTCGGGAGAAATACGATCGGGCGGGGCTAATTCAAATCCCTCAGGTAAAATAAGAACAGCCCCCACATTCAAACCCCCCTTTTTGCCGTTAGCAAGAACCTGTTTTAGTTGCATATCATAAGGAATTCGAACAACGGCTTCAAATACAGTATCAGGAAGAACCGCTTGTGGAACCTCAATATCCACGGGCTTATTAGCTAAATGGCAATTGGCGCATACAATACGCCCAGTTGCTTCTCGTGGATTTTCATAACCTTGCTGTGCAAAAATGGGATACGCATTTGAAATGGATGACCGAGTTATTATATATATCATGACCGATATGGAAATGGATCGAGTAATCTGTTCTTTTATCCAAGAAAAAGTATTTCTAGTTTGCATGGTCCAATCAATCGTTGATCCCGAAAATTTCTACAATAAATTGGGTAGGTTGCTAGTATAGTTCCCTATCCACGATTCTGCTATTTACCTTACTGAACTGAATTTACTGAAATAATATTACTGGAATGTGGGATAAACTCCCCGCCTTGGGTGGGTAGAAATAGAAGGAGTAAGTACGATTTTGAATGCTTTGATTATGTACGAAGTAAGAAACATTATAATTCTAAATTCTAATTGGATTAATATCCGTATATCGTTTTTCTTTTCAATCATTCATTGAATGATAAATCACTACAAGCGATGGGGATACACGATTTAAATAACGGAAAATGCCATATTTTAAAATTGTATCTAGAATGACTGGAAAAGTGGAAACAAGACCAGATATAATTTGATCGTTATGCGCAAATCCAAAATCTTTGTAGATAGAGCCAATCATTAGTTCCCAACCGTGGGGTGAATGAAATCCGATACATAAATCGGTTAATAAAAGAATAGAAAAAGCTTTTATTGTGTCGCTTAAGTTATATAGGAATTCCTGAACCCAAGAGTTAAGAAGAATAAGTTCTTTATTTCCCAGAATAGAATACCCACTTAGAATAAGGAAACAGATTATATTTGTCGAGAAGTGCAAAATCATATGGATACAATCCTCATTGTGCATCTTGATCAATTGAATCATTTCATTGTGGATTCCTATACGAAGCTTTTGTAGATATGTTTCCGGGTATTCCTTTATCATTTCGTCCAACAAAAGGAGTTCCTCTAATTCGATGAATTTTTCTAGAAGACCCCTTTCTTGAATATCATTCAAAAAAGTTTCAGATTGATTAATATTCCACCAATTAGTAACCCAAGATTCCAGACTTTTTTGAAATGATAGAGAGATCCACCAGGGTAAAAATACTATAGATACAAGATATAGAAAGGGAATAAATGCTCTCTTTTTTTCCATTTTTTTTCATCTATAAATTGTTAACGAACCCGTCGCGCTCGTCGACTCTATGCGACCTAGTATTTCTATGAAACATGAGTTCTATTATTCTATTACAAAGTATCGAATCCATGAGTCTTTTTTCTGTTTTTTTTGTTCTAATTTGTTAATTAGTCCTTGAATCTTGAAAAAACACAAAATTTAGAATAAAGAATCCACTCTGAATTCGAATGAATAAACAAAAAAATCGTGTTTCCAGATATTGCAATTGGTCCATCCAATTCGAAGCAATTCCTTCCTTTTAATGAATACGTGGGACATCCACTTCAATTAATGAATATTATTTTGATTTCAAGACGAGAGAACTTACTTGACTACCAAAATATCAATAATATCAATCAAATCTTTGGAAAAATTTCACAAGTTACCCCTAGCACAAAATAACGAATTGAGGGTCTGAATGTGATGATCAAAAATGGGTAGCAAAACAAAACAAAATTCGAATAATAAAATTCTCGTTATAATTATAAGAAAGCCAATTGTTTGATCATTAAAGAGAACAAAAGAAAGAATAAAAATAAAACGAAAGATTGCTAAATAATATAAGAAAAATACAGGATTTTTTTGTATTGTATCTAACCTATCAATTCTAACTACTGGGCCTAAAGAAAGTTATTTATTTCGATTTGATATATGGAATAAGTCCATTATTATTTCTATTTTTTACTTTTTTTTTATTACTGTTACTGAATTGAATTGAGAATTGAGTTGAGTCGATTTCCATACGAATAAAAAACCCCTTTTTGCAGACAAATTTGTAAACAAAAAAAAATTCTCCTTTTGGTTTTTATGTATACCCGTATACGTCTGTTTTGACCCGAATGGGTGTTCTGATTTAATTTCCGTTATTTACCTTACTTAAGGTACGCCATATAAAAAAGGATTGTAGATTTTTTATTTTATTCCGAGCTGAGAAAGAAAGCATTCATTTCAAAATACTTCATTCAATTGGTACACGCAGGAAATAGGCCAATTCAGCAGCTTTTTGTTCAATTTCTCGTGGAGTAAAATTATCATCAGTACGGGTCAAGGGAATGGCCCCCTGACCTCTGATTTCCAGATAAAGGACACGACGAGTATAAATACCCTCTTTAAGTTCTATTCTAATGGACTGAATATCTTTTATAAGAAATCGGAGGAAGATGCGACGATTTTTTCCAGGAAATCCCCAACGAAAAATACATACTATTCCTTCTTTTCTATCGAATCGATCATAACCACTACCTACATTCCAAGAAATTGTACACCACAAATAGGAGCTAATAAAGAGGCCTGCGACCCCATAGAAAGACATCACGATCCCTTGTGGAAAAAAAATAACTTGCTGGGGGGGGAATAAAGATATCAAATTCCTACCAAGATAGCTGGAAATTCCAACTAATAAGAATCCTAATGAACCTAAAAAAAGGATAAATGCCCAGCAGAAATTACTTATTTTTCTAGATCCCGTTATAAGCTCTATCCATATACGTTCTGATCGCCAATTCATAGTAGATCGGGTTGCATTTTATTTGAATTGAAAGAATATCCCAAATGAATTTGACTTTCCTTATTCTTTTTATTTCCGATGTAACTCTCATCAACTAGTACCATTCTGATGTGAATCTTTACTTTTAACTAGTTAGATCAAAAATAATAAATCTACCCCTAATGTCATGTTTCCGCATGCACATGCATAAGGGCTCCTTCGTTTATGTTCGGAAGAAATCACGTGGTAGACCATTCTGCTAAATAGATATCTGTTTTATGATTCAAGTCTAAGTCTTGCAAAATTAGATTTGGCCCACAGGATCTAAACAATCTTGTTTTTTTGAACATGAAGGAATAAAGAAGCCATTGCAATTGCCGGAAATACTAGGCCTACTAGGGGCACAAAAATAGAGGGAAAGTTGATAGTTGTCATAGAATGGGTACCTCGATTTACTATATTGTACCTGTTTGTTATATTTTTTTTTGTTATTATGTTATTATATTAATAAATTAATTCGAATTCGAATTCTATATCTATAGAAGTAGAAGTAAGTAGAGTATATATAATAAGTGCAAGGAATGTAGAACTAAAAAAATAACCTTTCCACATATAATATATGATAATCGACTTTATTATTCTTCATTTTTTCTTCTTTCTTTTGCTTCTACTAATTCAATAAAAAAAATAGAGGGATTTAAAATAAGGAAAAAGGGGATTCCCGGAAAATCCCGAAAGAGGAAAAAAGTGATTTATGAATTATATACATATGTCAAAATGGAAAAAGGGAACATGAAATTTTTTTTATTTGACAAATTTCGCAGAAGGAAAAAAAAGGTAAGAAGTCCTTCTTTTTTTTCCTTCTTATTGATAGGGGTTTCCTGATTAGTAATCGGAAATATAATGAATATATATTCTATATTCATTATATTTTTTTATTTTTTATATTCTACAAATAGGGCGTCGCCAGCTAAAAACTTCCATCCTTCTAGTTTTTACTTTGATTCCGATAAACCAAATACTTTGATTGAATTGACACAAATAATTGACCCTAATGCTTGGCTTGGGTTTTATTCAAAGGAAAAAAACCGTGCAGCTCAAGTAACTCACTTAGAGCGCTCTTTAAAAGATTACGTGGTAAGACTGGATCGAATAAACCCTTTTCGAATAAATTTTCGGTTGTTTGTGCACCTTCGGGTACTTCCTCCTTCAAAACTTCCTCAATTACTCTTTTACCCGCAAACGCAATTTCGGCGTCTGGTTCGGCAATAATAATATCCCCCAACATACCAAAACTGGCTGTCACACCACCACTAGTGGGCGATGCAAGAATTGATATATATAATAATTTTTTTTCGACCGGTTTATAGTGATAGTCGTACAAGGCAGAAGATATTTTAGCCATTTGCATTAAGCTCACGATGCCTTCTTGCATCCGTGCCCCTCCAGAAGAACATACTATAATAAGGGGTAGTGAATTTTTGGTAGCATATTCAATCAACCGGGTGATTTTTTCACCTACTACGGCTCCCATAGAACCCCCTATAAACCCAAAATCCATAACACCAATTGCTAAAGGAATACCGTTTAGTTCACCTATACCTGTTTGAATAGCTTCAGGTAACCCGGTCTCGTCTTGGTAAGAATCATAATAATCTATATAATTTATATCCTCTTCTTCATCATCTTCGGGCTCAAAATCATCAGATTCTGCGGACTCTTCTTCATCAAATTCGAATTCAAAATCATTAGATTCCTTGGACTCTTCTTCCTTGGACTCTTCTTCCTTGGACTCTTCTTCCTTGGACTCTTCTTCCTTGGACTCTTCTTCCTTGGACTCTTCTTCCTTGGACTCTTCTTCCTTGGACTCTTCTTCCTTGGACTCTTCTTCCTTGGACTCTTCTTCCTTGGACTCTTCTTCCTTGGACTCTTCTTCCTTTTTCGAACCATCTCTCCGCTCGAATTCAGATTCGGATCCAAAATCACTATATTTTTTATTAAGAGCCTCTCTCAACTCGTCCCAATCGAATTCAAATTCGGATTCAGAATTACTAACTTTTTTATTAAAAGCCTCTATAAACTCGTCCCAATCGAATTCAAATTCGGATTCAAAATCACTAGATTCTGCGGACTCTTCTTCCTTTTTCGAACCATCTCTCCGCTCGAATTCAGATTCGGATTCAAAATCATTAGATTCTGCGGACTCTTCTTCCTTGGACTCTTCTTCCTTTTTCGAACCTTCCTTATCTTTTTCCGAAATTTCTTCTAACCCGGTCTCTTTGGGGGATAAATCCATATGGTCCCGATAACATCTCCCTTCCAATCCAGAAGAATCACTAGAATCCGCGGACTCTTCTTCCCTTTTCGAGCCTTCCTTTTCTTTTTCGGAAATATCTTTCTTGACAGGATACGTAACATCCTCCGAATCCGTAAAAATATAAGCAAGAGGGTCTTCCTCCTCTTTATATACGTTAATACCATCCATTGGGCGTGCTGAATCTCCAGAAGAATCTTTATCAGGATCATGACCAGTTGGATTTTGACAGTCTCCATCCCCCTCTTCATTTTCATTACCACCCCTTCGACCCAATAAATCTCCAGAAGAATCCTTATCCGGATCCAGAGCAGTTCGGGGTCGACAATCCTCATCCCAATCAATATGATCTTTTGAATCCTTCGGAAAATCAATCTGATCTCTGGAAGAATCTGCAGAAGAATCTCTATCAGGATCAAGGTCAGTTGGATTTTGAAAATGCTCATCCGGATCCATATGATCTCTAGAATCCGGATCAATATGATCTCTAGAATCCTTCGCAAAATAAATATGATGAATAAGATCTTTTGAGTCTCTTCGGCCCAATAAATCTCCAGAAGAATCTTTATCAGGATCAAGATCAGTTGGATTTTGAAAATCCTCATCCGGATCAATATGATCTCTAGAATCCCTCGCAAAATCAATATGATCTTTTGAATCCTTCGGAAAATCAATCTGATCTCTGGAAAAACCTGCAGAAGAATCTCTATCAGGGTCAAGATCAGTTGGATTTTGAAAATCCTCATCCGGATCAATATGCTCTCTAGAATCCCTCGCAAAATCAATATGATCTTTTGAATCCTTTGAAAAATCAATCTGATCTCTGGAAAAATATTTTTTATGATTTTCAGCAATACCTTTTTTATGATTTTCAGCAATACCCTCAAAGGATTTGTGCATACCAAGTTTATAACGGCAAAAAGTTTTCGAAAGCTTGGAAAGAATCCTAAACCTCTCCCTTTCGCCAATTTCGTCAAGAATAAAGAAAAGATCAAGCTCATTTTTGTAAGATTCCTCCCAAAATTTGTAAATCCCAGAAACACTTTTTGGAATTTTCCTAAAAAAAACAAGGTCAAGATAATCATAACTAATTTGTTTTTCACAAGAATCACATAAAAGCGAAAATCCAATCCCCAGGCTGCCAGCTTCTTGACAAAATTTGCGGCAATCCATCTCGTGTTTGGGAAAAGATTCAAAAAATTCGGACAGATCAATCCCAAATTTGGAACAAAATTGTTCCAATCTGGGAAGATCCACCCGATTTTCGAAAAAAAGCTTATAAAATAAGGGAGAAATACTACAAATATTTTCGCAGGACTTATGAAAATAGTAAATCTCAATCGCATTATTGCCCAAAAGTTTCTCATCAAATTCTGTCTCAAAAGCTTCGGAACACAATTCATCGTCTTTGAAATATGGTTCATAATCTTTGGAAAAAAATTTCCGAAAAGCATCTTCATCTGATTTATAATATTTAGAAAGTATCCAACAAATTTCGAAATGGAAAAGCCCACCTTTTTTGGCGCATTCCTCGAAAAAACCAGAATCCCTTGTATCATATTTCGCACACCCGAAAAAAATTTGGAAAGGGCTAATCTCCCCTTCGTGGAGTTCCTCGAAACAATCAGGTCTATCAATCCCGCATTTGAAACAATACTTATCATTTTCGCGATCCTCCTCCTTCTCGGTATTATTTAGTATTTCGATGAATAAAGAATTCTTACTATAATAACCTAAAAATTCTTTTAAGAATTCTTTGTAGTTAATTTTTTCATAAAAAACTTCTTTATCAAATTCAATTGGATCCCTCGAAACCATGTCTTCATCCATGGGAATCCAAGTGCCTTCATCAATCAGAAGCGCTAGCCTATCCCAACTATTCATTTTTAAATGAATTCCACATTTGTCGCAGATTCTCGCTGCATTAAAGTATTTTTTGTAGTGCAAATTATAACAATTTTCGCAGGGAACCCACAAATGCGCAAATTTTCGCATGCCGTCCGTTTCCGTTATATTCTCTGTTCCATCAGTTTTCTCATTTACGTCCCGTTCCAGATCCCGCTTCTCCATATTATTTACCTCCTCTCCCGGGTTTTTAGTTAATATAATATTATCAATTCCCCTATTTTCGGGGATCCATCCAAGACTTTCTGTATCACTTATCCTGGTATCCTCCGCGCTAAAATTCTTTTCATCAAGAGAACCCGAATTTTCTGTTGCTTTAGTAAGCAATTTATACTTGTGCCCTAAGTTCCTTTTTAATTCCAAGAA